CTATCTAAACTAAGAAATTCGATTAGGCGATGCCCGGAATTCGGGTTTTTCCAATTTTACTAGTATCATAATTTCTGAATTTCTGCGTGAATCAAAATTGAGATTGAGGAAAGAAAGTAAAGTTAAGTTTTCGAATCACTGACTCAGGTCCATTGTCGAATCCTACTCAGCAGAATATAGAGGTACTTATGGCAGAACGGGCCGATCTGGTCTTTCACAATAAAGTGATAAATGGAACTGCTATGAAACGACTTATTAGCAGATTAATAGATCATTTCGGAATGGGATATACATCACATATCCTGGATCAAGTAAAGACTTTGGGTTTCCATCAAGCCACTGTTACATCTATTTCATTAGGAATTGATGATCTTTTAACAATACCTTCTAAGGGATGGTTAGTCCAAGACGCTGAACAACAAAGTTTTATTTTGGAGAAACACCATCATTATGGGAATGTACATGCGGTAGAAAAATTACGTCAATCTATTGAGATATGGTATGCTACAAGTGAATATTTGAGACAAGAAATGAATCCTAATTTTCGGATGACTGATCCCTCTAATCCAGTCTATCTAATGTCTTTTTCGGGAGCTAGGGGAAATGCATCTCAGATACACCAATTAGTAGGTATGAGAGGATTAATGTCAGATCCCCAAGGACAAATGATTGATTTACCCATTCAAAGCAATTTACGCGAGGGACTTTCTTTGACAGAATATATAATTTCCTGCTACGGAGCCCGCAAAGGAGTTGTAGATACTGCTATACGAACATCAGATGCTGGATATCTTACACGTAGACTTGTTGAAGTAGTTCAACACATTATTGTACGTAGAAGAGATTGTGGTACTATCCGAGGTATTTCCGTGAGTCCTCAAAACGAGATGACGGAAAAAATTTTTGTCCAAACACTAATTGGTCGTGTATTAGCAGACGATATATATATCGGTCTACGATGCATTGCCACTCGAAATCAAGATATTGGGATTGGACTTGTCAATCGATTCATAACCTTTCGAGCACAACCAATATATATTCGAACCCCCTTTACTTGCAGGAGTACATCTTGGATCTGTCAATTATGTTATGGTCGTAGTCCCACTCATGGCGATCTGGTCGAATTGGGAGAAGCCGTAGGTATTATTGCGGGTCAATCAATTGGCGAACCGGGGACTCAACTAACATTAAGAACTTTTCATACCGGCGGAGTATTCACAGGCGGTACTGCCGAACATGTACGAGCTCCTTCTAATGGAAAAATCAAATTCAATGAGGATTTGGTTCATCCCACACGTACCCGTCATGGGTATCCTGCTTTTCTATGTTCTATAGACTTGTATGTAACTATTGAGAGTCGGGATATTATATATAATGTGACTATTCCGCCAAAAAGTTTGATTTTAGTTCAAAATGATCAATATGTAGAATCAGAACAAGTGATTGCTGAGATTCGTGCTGGAACGTCCACTTTTCATTTTAAAGAGAGGGTACGAAAACATATTTATTCTGAATCAGAGGGAGAAATGCACTGGAGTACCGATGTCTACCATGCACCTGAATATACATATGGTAATGTTCATCTATTACCAAAAACAAGCCATTTGTGGATATTAGCAGGAGGTCCGTGCAGATCCAGTATAGTGTCTTTTTCACTCCACAAGGATCAAGATCAAATGAATGTTTATTCTCTTTCTGTTGAAGAAAGATATATCTCTAACCCCTCAATGACTAATGATCAAGTAAGACATAAATTGTTGGATACTTCTGGTAAAAAAGATAGGGAAATTCTTGACTATTCAAGACTTGATCGAATCATATCCAATGATCATTGGAATTTAATATATCCTTCTATTCTCCAAGAGAATCCTGATTTCTTGGCGAAAAAGCGAAGAAATAGATTCATCATCCCATTACAATATGATCAAGAACGAGAGAAAGAGCTAATACCCTGTTTTGGTATTTCGATTGAAATACCCATAAATGGTATTTTACGTGGAAATAGTATTCTTGCTTATTTTGATGATCCACGATACAGAAGAAGCAGTTCCGGAATTACTAAATATGGGACCATAGAGGTGGATTCAATCATAAAAAAAGAAGATTTGATTGAGTATCGAGGAGCAAAAGAATTTAGTCCGAAATACCAAATGAAAGTAGATCGGTTTTTTTTCATTCTCGAAGAAGTGCATATCTTACCGGGATCCTCATTAATAATGGTCCGGAACAATAGTATCATTGGAGTAGATACACGACTGACTTTAAATACAAGAAGCCGAGTGGGCGGATTAGTCCGAGTGGAGAGAAAAAAAAAATATATTGAACTTAAAATCTTTTCTGGAGATATTCATTTTCCTGGAGAGACAGATAAGATATCCAGGCACAGCGGCATTTTTATACCACCAGAAACGGAAAAAAAAAATTCTAAAGAATCAAAAAAATGGAAAAATTGGATCTATGTTCAACGGATCACACCTACCAAGAAAAAGTATTTTGTTTCGGTTCGACCCGTAGTCACATATGAAATATCCGATGGGATAAATTTAGCAACACTTTTCCCTCGTGATATCTTGCAGGAAAAGGATAATGTCCAATTTAGAGTTGTCAATTATATCCTTTATGGAAATGGCAAGTCAATTCGAGGAATTTATCACACAAGTATTCAATTAGTTCGGACTTGCTTAGTATTGAATTGGGACCAAGAACAAAACGGTTCTATAGAAGAGGTTCATGCTTCCTTTGTTGAGGTAAGGGCAAATGATCTAATTCGCGATTTCATAAGAATTGAGTTAGTCAAGTCCACTATTTCGTATACCGGAAAAAGGTATGATAGGGCAAGTTCCAGATTGATTCCCGATAATGGATTAGATTGCACCAATATCAATCCTTTTTATTCCAAGGCGAAGATTCAATCACTTAGCCAACATCAAGGAACTATTGGTATGTTGTTGAATCGAAATAAGGAATGCCAATCTTTGATAATTTTGTCATCATCCAATTGTTCTCGAATTGGTCCATTCAATAGTTCGAAATATAACAATGTGACAAAAGAATCGGATCCCCAAATTCCAATTAGGGATTATTTAGGTCCCTTAGGCGCTATTGTACCTAAAATATCGAATTTTTATTCATCTTACCATTTAATAACTCATAATCAGATCGTGTTAAAGAAATATTTGCTACTTGACAATTTGAAACAGATTTTCCAAGTACTTCAAGTACTTAAATACTGTTTAATAGATGAAAATAGGAGGATTTATAATCCCGATCTATGCAGTAACATCATTTTGAACCCATTCCATTTGAATTGGTGCTTTCTCCACCATGATTATTGTGAAGAGACATCGATCAAAATTAGCCTTGGACAATTTATTTGTGAAAATGTATGTCTATTTAAATACGAACCACACGTAAAAAAATCTGGTCAAATTTTAATTGTTAATGTCGACTTTTTAGTTATAAGATTGGCTAAGCCTTATTTGGCTACTCCTGGAGCAACTGTTCATGGTCATTATGGGAAAATCCTTTACGAAGGAGATACATTAGTTACATTTATATATGAAAAATCGAGATCTGGTGACATAACGCAAGGTCTTCCAAAAGTAGAACAAATCTTAGAAGTGCGTTCGATTGATTCAATATCGATGAACCTCGAAAGGAGAGTTGAAGGTTGGAACGAGCGTATACCAAGAATTCTTGGGACCCCCTGGGGGTTTTTGATTGGAGCTGAGCTAACCATAGCCCAAAGTCGTATCTCTTTGGTTAATAAGATCCAAAAGGTTTATCGATCCCAGGGGGTACAGATCCATAATAGACATATAGAGATTATTGTACGTCAAGTAACATCAAAAGTGTTGGTTTCAGAAGATGGAATGTCTAATGTTTTTTCGCCTGGAGAATTAATCGGATTGTTGCGAGCGGAACGAGCAGGGCGCGCTTTGGACGAATCGATCTGTTATCGGGCAATCTCATTGGGAATAACAAGAGCGTCTCTGAATACTCAAAGTTTCATATCCGAAGCAAGTTTTCAAGAAACCGCTCGAGTTTTAGCAAAAGCTGCTCTACGAGGTCGTATTGATTGGTTGAAAGGCCTGAAAGAGAACGTTGTTCTGGGGGGGATTATACCTGTTGGTACCGGATTCCAAAAATTTGTGCACCGTTCAAGGCAAGACAAAAACATTTATTTGGAAATCAAAAGAAAAAATCTATTCGAGTTGGAAATGGGAGATATTTTGTTACACCATAGAGAATTATTTTGTTCTTACGCGACAAACTATTTCCATGAGACAAATTTACATGAGACATCAGAACAATCATTTATGCGATTTAATGATTCCTAAGAGCGGATTCATTTTCACTTTAACTATCTTTTAACTATACTGGTCTGATTATTGATTTGGTAATAAATAAAATAAGTAATTAAAAAAATTTATGGTTTGTGCCGTGTATCAATGGTCAATCCCCGGTAGAAGGTTCCATCGGAACAATTATTTATTTCAAGGTACCTCGTCTCTTTGTTAATAATACGAAAAAGAAAAAACAAAAAGGAAGTGTGGGAAAAAATGACAAGAAGATATTGGAACATCAATTTGGAAGAGATGATGGAAGCAGGAGTTCATTTTGGTCATGGTACTAAAAAATGGAATCCTAGAATGGCCCCTTACATTTCTGCAAAGCGTAAAGGTATTCATATTACAAATCTCGCTAGAACTGCTCGTTTTTTATCAGAAGCCTGTGATTTAGTTTTTGATGCAGCAAGTAGGGGAAAAAACTTCTTAATCGTCGGTACCAAAAATAAAGCATCGGATTCAGTAGCATCAGCTGCAATAAGGGCTCGGTCTCATTTTATTAATCAAAAATGGCTCGGTGGTATGTTAACGAATTGGTCCACTACGGAAACGAGACTTTATAAGTTCAGGGACTTAAGAGCAGAAGAAAAGATGGGGAAACTCAACCGTCTCCCCAAAAGAGATGCAGCAATGTTGAAGAGAAAATTATCTACCTTGCAAACATATCTCGGTGGGATCAAATATATGACGGGATTGCCTGATATTGTGATCATCGTTGATCAGCAAGAAGAATATACGGCTCTTCGAGAATGTGCCATTTTGGGGATTCCGACGATTTGTTTAATCGATACAAATTGTGACCCAGATCTTGCAGATATTTCGATTCCAGCCAACGATGACGCTATAGCTTCAATTCGATTGATTCTTAACAAATTAGTATCCGCAATTTGTGAAGGTCGTTCTAGCTATATAAGAAATCGTTGATTATGATTAAGATTAAGAATAATAAAATTAGTTAATGTTAATTATTGGGCAACTCCATAGATTTATTGGATCGATTACTTTTTTTTGAATTTTTGAAAATAGAAAAAAAAAAAAAGAACTGGGGATATTGATATATATTATGATGTTATGTGATTTCTTGGTATCCTAAATATATGATTAATGATTCAAGTTGGTGAGTTGAGAAAGAAATGGTTGAATCAAACTAATTCCTTTTTTGAAGTTAAATTTCTATCAGAGGACAATATGAATGTTATACCATGTTACATTAAAACACTCAAGGGGTTATACGATATATCGGGTGTAGAAGTAGGCCAACATTTCTATTGGCAAATAGGAGGTTTACAAATCCATGCCCAAGTACTTATCACTTCTTGGGTCGTAATTGCTATCTTGTTAGGTTCAGCCATCATAGCTGTTCGGAATCCACAAACCATTCCGACCGACGGTCAGAATTTCTTTGAATATGTCCTTGAATTTATTCGAGACTTGAGCAAAACCCAGATTGGAGAAGAATATGGACCTTGGGTTCCCTTTATTGGAACTATGTTCCTATTTATTTTTGTTTCTAATTGGTCAGGTGCTCTTTTACCTTGGAAAATCATACAGTTACCTCATGGGGAGTTAGCTGCGCCCACGAATGATATAAATACTACTGTTGCTTTAGCTTTACCCACGTCAGTGGCATATTTTTATGCAGGTCTTACCAAAAAAGGGTTGGGTTATTTCGAGAAATACATCAAACCAACTCCAATACTTTTACCAATTAACATCCTAGAAGATTTCACAAAACCTTTATCTCTTAGTTTTCGACTTTTCGGGAATATATTGGCTGATGAATTAGTAGTTGTTGTTCTTGTTTCTTTAGTCCCTTCAGTAGTTCCTATACCTGTCATGTTTCTTGGATTATTTACAAGTGGTATTCAAGCTCTTATTTTTGCAACGTTAGCCGCGGCTTATATAGGCGAATCCATGGAGGGTCATCATTGACTAGTTTTCGAAATAGTCTTTTTTTTTTAGCTTATCCTAATTCATGCATGGTTCAAGATAATCTGCTTGGTTGGAGAACATAATAGATATAAATACGTATGAATATATGACCTAGAGTCGTAGGAGAGAAGATGAACGATATTACGGAATTGTAAAAAAAAAGATATATATATATGTATTGATATACATATTGATATCGTTGATATCGATCATATTGATATCCATTGCGTATATTGATGATTGCATATATTGATTTGGTTGCAGTTTACTGCATTTAGATTAGATGGATTACAAGATAAGTCAAGTCCTTTCTTCTGTTTCATTTGTGATTGTGGATTGGATGAAAAAACAGATGAACTCAAGGATATAGAAGAGTAAAGAACGAAAGATGGAATGAAAGAATGGTTGGAAAGAAAGAAATGCAATAACTAGAGCCGTATGTATATGGATTTACAAAAACTTCATCATGGGTAGAAACAAAAAACGAGATATCGAAGTAGTTCTGACGATTCAGTAATATTATCATTAGTTTTTAGTTACTCCGACCCAATAGATCTTAATGATCAAACTTAATGATAAAATTAAGTAATAATTCATTGGTTGATTGTATCATTAACCATTTCTTTTTTTTTGGTGCGAGGAACTTACCATGAATCCACTGATTTCTGCCGCTTCCGTTATTGCTGCTGGATTGGCTGTAGGACTTGCTTCTATTGGACCCGGAGTTGGTCAAGGTACTGCTGCAGGCCAAGCTGTAGAGGGTATTGCGAGACAACCAGAAGCAGAGGGTAAAATACGAGGTACTTTATTGCTTAGTCTAGCTTTTATGGAAGCTTTAACAATTTACGGACTGGTTGTGGCATTAGCGCTTTTATTTGCGAATCCTTTTGTTTAATCTAGAAATGTAAAAAAGTACCTTAGATTACATACTTATTTTACTTTTTTTCTTTATTAACTTGAAATTAAATTGTCGTTTGCTTCTTCGAATTATATCAACACTTTACTCCTATAATTACTTATTTGTTGAGACTCCAGGAAGGACTGCTTTGAGGATGAGGAATTACCAGATCACTCGCTTTCTTCCTTCCCGTCCTTAGCTTAGTACAATGGAAACTTTTTTCCTTTTAGGAAACGTTTCCACAAACGATATATTTTGCAATTGAAATGAGACCTAAGACCTAACCTAAATGAAATTACTAGATTTAATCTATTCCCATTA